GAAGAGAAGGTGAAGAAAAGACTGTCGGAACCGATCGGAGGACTATTTCAGAGTCCATCCCCGCCTTTATTGAGAAGGAAGAGATATAAAGGTTGGACATCCATCGCTGCCGTGATGACGCAGTTGAGTGTTCATTCGATCCACCACCCGAGGCCAGGCCGATCAAACCGGTTCGATCCAGCAAGTGATTCCCTCCCCGAAACCGGGATAGTCGTTAGGTCATGAATTGAATGCGAGGGAGAGAGATAAGCAGTTGGCGGGGGCCATCCGTTATCGGTCCATATTGGGTAGATCTACCCCTCTCATCCTCTGATCCTTTATCTACCGTTCAATCTATTGATGGGATTTATTCTCGACTGGCGTATTACGCACTCGGGCCAATCTACTTACTACACGCTAATAATGGTCTTTTGGATTTAATCTCCTACCGAAATTGCAAGTGGTTGGCCGTTCGATCGAGTCCATCCCTTGAAGTCGTACCCTCCCAGTATGCGTGAGTCTTCCGCCGATTGACAGAAATGCCGGCCGGAATTCGAGAACGGTCCATCCCACCATAATGGATCTCTCCTACCGCTACCCACTAGTGGATCGATTTAGGGAAGGAAAGAAATGCCGATTAAGCAATTCCTCCCATCCCGATAAAGCGAGTCACCCGTTGATTCGATAGTTCCATTTTCCGCTGATGCAGGCCGATTGGGATCCCAGCAGTCAAACCAACGAGTAAGGAAAGGCGGCCTTACGATCTGGAAGGAATCTAGTTATGATCTGACTTCATCGAATAAATCTGACACTTCATCGAGGAATTTCTCTTTCCGTTTCGTCGAGTTTGTCGAGTGTGAATAAGAAGAATCTGTTATTCAAGTCTGGGATCTCTCGGCAAGATGGTGAATTCCTTCTTAATAAGGTGAGGGCGCCGTACCTTCTTCCTTGTGTTCTTTTTCCTTGATAATCATGGGACTAAGACCCGAAGGTCTTCCTCCCAAGCTGTTCATAACTCACTCTGAGATGGATTGCCTAGAGCATTGAATTGGGACTTTCACCATTCGCCTAGCTTAGATAGCCTACCTTTTCTTAAGAGATCTCGGGTTGGGGGCCACCTTTTGAGGTAAAGGAAAGGGCGCTCCATTTCGATCCTTGAAAGCCAGCCACCGCTTTTAGCACTTGTTGCAGGTTTGGAACCCGGAATCGAAAGAACTTAATCCGTGAGATAGCCCGTCGGATGGCCTGCCTTATACCTTGAGTCCTCGAAACCTTGGGTTCTAGGCAACTTTGCTCAACTTACAGTACAAAGAAGGGGCACCCATTCTATTCTATACTAAAAAAAAAGAGGCCCACGCCTAGGTAGTTTGTTCTTACCAGCTTAGCTAAGTGATCGGTAGGAGATAGGATAGAATTCACTACGCGGATCGGCGCGGTCGGAGACATAAATGACCTAGCTCAAGACGGACTTCGATCACCACTTTAGCTAGTGAGAACGAGGCCCTAGGGATCTCTCTCAATCTAAGAAATGGGCTAGTACGACCGGACAAGAAAGAGTCACTTGGGGAGTGAGGCTGGAAGCACACGTCAGCCTTTTCTCCCTCTTCTTGAATTGAAGAAAGTCACTCACTAGGCTAAGGTCCTACCTTTCTCTTAGCTCTTGTAGCTGGATGTGCCTCATATGCTCTCTGGTATTAGTCTTCTACTACCAACCACTTTCGTTACAGAATGAGTTGTGTATCCGCGGATCTTCCTCAAGCTCAAGGCAAGAGAAGAGTCTCAGTCCATCACGAGTAGCGGTCCATTCTGCAATAGAAAGATAAATAACAGTATTGTACGAGAACGGCCCGCTCCCCTCCTGATCAAGAAAGAAGTAGTGCATTTATTCCTCAAGTGAGGTTATCCGGATCTGGCTATCTTCTGGTGTTGTATTCAAATATTCAATCTTTCCCCCCACGTGAGTGAGTTTGTTTTAAGAGGTCTCTCGAGCCTTTATAGGTCTTCTAGCTCGCTAAGTGACTTTTCTTCCCTCTCGGTATCAACCGCTCTTTTTCTACAACCTATTTAGTAATATAATCGGTTCTTTAATATTCTAATGGGTTGTGAGCCCAATCCGATCCCGCCATTCTTGCATTCCTTCTTAAGGTGAGGACACCGCTCCGGCAGATCGAGATAAAGAAAGGGGGTGTCACTCTGCAAACAAAGATGAAAGGCCTGCGCTTTCCTTTTCTATTTCTATTGTTCCATCTATATTGATATTTACCTCAGAAAGAGTAAACGGTTGAGACTACGCCTTGTAGGACAAAGAAGCCTTCGGGCAATCTATACTTCTATTAAATGGGGCATGAAGGACGAAAAAGCAGCCTACCTTCAAGAGCTCAGAGGGCCAGGGGCTATTAGTATCGCTCTGCGTTAGGGGGCTATCTGCCTTATTATATAAGACATTTTCGGAGGAGTTTTCGTAGAAGTATATAAGCAGAAGTGAAAGGACAAAAACTACAGCTTCAGTGTGAACAGCCGATACGTGAATCGGTCCATCTTCGGCTGTTATCGTTGCGGTTGTTTGGATTGAACAAGGGCAAGGAAACGTCATTACCAATATTCTCAGAGGCGGATTACTCCTGTGGTCACTGTAATTCTCTGCTAATCTAATCTTTGACGCGGGGAGACCCTTTGGATCCTTTATCTCCGGCGGAGCCAAAGTCCCTTTTCCACACCTTGTCTGAGTCTATGTTAGTGAATATTAGTAGTCGGGTTGCTCGTCTCCATATGGAGAAGTTTCCTTTGCCCATAAGAGCGCTACTGATAGAGAAAATGCCTCGATCCAATGTTTGAGGAGATGAATATTGACTAAGGGCTTTACTCAATCAAGTCCTATAGGTAATCTTCTATTACCTAAGTGCCTGCTTCAATTTGTGACCAAGGATCGCGGGAAGCAGTCTCTTTCTTTGTCGGTCACAAGTTGTATTACAGCAAAGTAGATGAATGCCTGTTCGGTCAAATAGGAGCACCCGATCTATTCAATGATTGGTTAGGTTCTGAGTCCACCAAATACGATTGGTGGGTTATCTCCGGATAAAGGAAAGGAGGGTCCGCACCAGTATGGAGCCTAAGGCGAGGGTCCACGAAAGGCATTAAAAGAAGTCGTACCCAAGCCATTCGGAGGGTATCTAAGAAGGAAGGAAATAAGCTTTGGCATACCTTTAAAGGATCACAGATCCAAAAGATAAATCAATTATGAAAGAGCCTAAAGAAAGTCATTCAGTTAAAGTGGAAAGGTTCGACGACGCCGCGTGGTATATTATTCGAGGGTGTAGCTAGCTAGATATATTAAGTGTGCAAGAGGGCTTCAAGTCCTCGATCCGATGCTTGAAGGACAAGCGCCCCCTTTCTCATGGAAAGCACCAGAACCATTCGGGACCCATTTAGTGAAATTACGAAGCACACCCAAAGTCCCACGAGACTCGGACTTAACATAGAATCTATCTTTGCCGGAAAGGTGTCATTTTGATGGGGTAGTAGCACCGAACGTACAGAAGTGAAGACTTTTCGAAGTAGTAATCAACCTCGACAGTAGAAGGACAGAGGCGTTAAGAAGACCGGATCCCATAAAGCTGATCGAGATAGGCCGGCGGATGCAGCCGTCGCGAGTTGCTGCCAAAGGCTCAGGAAGCAACTTTCGAATTATATGTTTGAACGTAAACGAAGAAAGCTCTCGTTGAAAGGTACCGGAAGCTTCACACTATTAGGAGGAGAATTGGCTATTAAAACGCCGGGAGGGTTATGGTCCTTGCAAGCAACCTTCTTGTATTTGGAGTCCAGTTTACAAAACTGTCCCATCCAGAAGACGCAGGGGGGTTTAAAGGGGGCTATTAACCGGTAATGGGAGTACACGGGGGTATGGAGGGGGCTACTATCACTGCTTGAGGTTCAGGGGCACTCTAAAGGCTTTGCAACCTTCAGAGCTGGTTGACAGCGGTCTAGTCAGTCTCTCTCGCTCTTTGATAGACATCTTTCGGTTCTCGGTCTCACCTATCCTTCCTTGCGGATTCCCGGTTTCTGAAGGAGTAGCGGCCTGTGTCTCCGGCTCTGGGAGAACTTTACCTATAGCTAATCTAGAGAGCTATACTTTAAGATAGCTCGGGCAGGCACTCTTCTTCGGAAAGAGGAGTTTCTTGCCTTACCACACCAACCACCTTAGCGCTGGAAGTTCTAGCAATGGGCAGCTAGGCAAAGGAAGCAGGGGAAGTACAGGAAAGAGCCAATTGCAATTCCATGTCTTTAGGCTCACTGATGACTAGCAGGAAGGACGAATGCGAGTGCGAGAGAATGAGACTGCTAGCTTACACAGGTAAGGACTAGAATCGAAGACAGGATTGAAAGAATAAGCTGGACATTCAGGCACGGAATCAACCGTTCGAGAAGAAGCTGCTTGAGAGTAGGCTGTTGTGCACTCATAGGTTGCTGTTGTTACAGAATGCGTTGTGCACAAATGGGTTGTTCGAGAAGGAACTGACAGAAAAAGCTCTTTGAAAGAGTAGGCTGTTCTCTTTGCGTTAATGCCTTTTAAGGCAGGGACCTAAGCTAAGGGATTGTCCTTCCTCTTTGACGGAGTAGCGGGCAAAGTCCCCCAGTCGATATTAGATCGCCTCGAGGCCGAATAGACTGAGATTAGTCCTTCTCCCCTGCCAAGGGTTAAAGGAGAACCATTAGGAATTTAATTCCCCTCCGACGCCTAGAAGACAAAGAACGGGGAAAGTCAAGCCTTACTTCCGATTCCTTCCATCAATTCCTTCCCAGAAGAGGACGCTGTGAACAAAATGGGAAGCATAGAAGGAGCTGCAATTGAATCAAAATAGGTTCTTTGCAAGTGAAGAAGAAAGAATAAGTTGTGATAGAATCAGCTGTTACAGAATAGGCAGCTATAGAATCAGCTCGGTCCTTTCTTCCTAGATGCTTTTCATAGCTATCCGATGATCCTGTAACTACCGCTGCCGATGCCGAAGTGCTTCCTTCATCGTCTCAAGTAGGGGGATTAGGCCCTCGAAGACACTGGAAATCCCCAGAGTCTGTCTTCGAATCAGGAAGTACCAGCAGATAATGAAGTAGGTCTGGTCACTCGAGCAGAATTTATGGCCATGTTAGATAGAAATCACCAGGCCGTAAATGAGTACTTCGATAAACAGATTCAAGAAATGACCGATAGATATAAACGAGAAACTGAACGAATATGGGAGTCATGGAGGCGTGACTGTGAAACCATACTTTGGTACAGTTAACAAGGTTGGTACCTATGTTAGCGAAAGGACACATCGAGAGGCTGATAGAGTTCTCTTAGATATAAACCAGTCCTTGTCAGCTACAGTGGCACCGATGGCCAAACAAGTGGCCAGAGAAGTCATAGTAACCCTTGAGCCCATAGTTGCTAAGCACAATGAGACTAACCAAGCCTTGGTTGGCGAGATCCAAAGAGTAGCCTCGAATGCTGGCCTGAGATCTGACTTAGAAAGGAATCGAATGACCCTTAGCACTAGGGCACCCTCTTAGCTAGCCGCTCTTTCCTATTGAGGTTCTTTGTAAGAGAGCAATCTTATGAGTGAGAGGCATCAGACGCTAGCTCAGATGATAAGACGTAGCAGCTGTTAGCTTTTAGCTTCTTCAATGTCTTCCCTCTCATAGATGAGGAGACGCGGACGTTAAGACAAGAGACTCTAGCTGCAGCAGCTTGCCCTTCCCTGGCTACTGGTCCCAAGGCATCGCTCTTAGTAGGAGGACATCTTATTCAAGAACTGATTTAGTAATAGACTAGCGCCTCTAGTCTTATTTCCCTCGGGGAGGGAGCCTTTATCCGACCAAAAACAACCTAGTGTATGGGCCCCAAAGAACTACTTCTATTTATTGCACGAAATGTGCAGCTACTAGAGGGGCAGTCCTACAAAGGAAATGCACCAATGACTGCCTATAGCAGATAGTAAAAAGGATGAACAACCTATTATATTACCACCTATTTTTGTACAAAATAAGTTGTTGAATAAGATAGGTTGTTACTATAAGAGCATTCCTACCCGGGAGATGACCCTTATCCCACTAGCTCCAGAGGTTTTTTATTACTCACATCACATATTGGACTAGGGAAGCCCCTCTTCTTCTATTGCTTTGCTCGGGGGCTAGCAGCTCGTCCTCCAGACGCAGACGGGGCAGAGCTCCTACTAATAGATAGAGGGGAAGAACTGGGATCAGGATTTCACACTATACGAAAGGCAAAGCGAAAGACCACTTAGTTAACCACCAGCCAAGCAAAGAGAAGAAGCTACTCACCTAGAGGGCGAGGAGCTATTCTTTTGTACATATACTCGATCTGGATCTACTAAAAGAGGAATGACTCGAGTTATGCCTTTATAAGAGCGCCCAGAAATGTCAGAAAAGTCATCCTCACTCCGGCGGTGGAAAAGTCAATGATGGACACCCCCCGGAGAGTCCAAATCTCTTTCGAGATTCTTTTCTTTTCCGAGAAGTTTTTCTTAAGGCAGAACAAGCCCCACAATACGAAAACCAAAATCAGAATGAGGAAGAAAAAGATATCGTGATGTAAGTCTGTTATTCCTTGCATCATAGGTGTTGCTGCGTCTTGAGATCCTAATTGCCATGGTTCCGCTGCAGGAGTAATTGGGGGGAATTCAAATTGCTCAAGCGGGCTATTAACCACAACTTTGGCATTCTCGGTATGCTCGGGAGCGGGCACTGGTGGGATGCCCGCCTTAGGAGCAACTCCCGCGCTATCCGCCTTAGGAGCAACTCCCACGAAAAGGCCTTGCCAACCGCTCCACACTTCGACTGGAAGGCCGAGATTCCTATTGTGTTCGAAGGCCTTCTTTGCCCTGATTTGGTTTTCAATGCCCATCCACACATAAAAGCCCACTATTATAATAACAAGGAATAACAATAAAAAAGAGTTTCGATCTACATTAAATAATTCTTTCAGATTACTAAATAGACTTCCTCCATTCAGCTTACTAATTTCATCCTTCAACTTACTATTTTCATCCTTCAACTTACTATTTTCATTACTTCCAAGATCACTACGATCATCATTCGTATTAGCGGTTGAATTCAAATTCCTGTAATTCCTACTATGAAAAGATGAACTATCAGAAAAGTAGAAGATCCCGGCGCGAAAGGTAAGCATTTTGTTTGGTTCATTCTTTGACTGCTCTGCTCCCCCCAAAAAAAAGAGAGACTTCTTCTTACTATCCCAATGAAGGAAGACGAAAATAGCCGGTTGGGTTTTTCCAACCAAGAAAGACATGGGATGCACCCTTTCGAACCATGTCTCTCGGGGAAGCGCTCTTTCAGCTACCTTCTCCTCGAGGTATGGTTTGAGTCCTGGTGCGGAACTCCGTTAGAAAAGAGCGAATGGATTCCTCTCTTTATTTATGATAATTTGGGTGACGCTCTCTCTTCCTTCCCCATCCACGAGGGCAATTGTCATAGCTCCTCGCTCGAATCAAAACCTTTCTTTTCTACGCACAGAGGGAAAGATCACTCCTAAATGCAGCCGTGATCTTATATACGATACCACCAGACTTGGTACTTCCGTCCGCCAATCAAGGCTAGTGGAGCGAAGGGAATCCTGCGACGATTATGAGGGCCCGAGCGGGTATTCCTTAGTTTACTGGAAGTGCTTTAAGGAAGTGTGACCCTTATGACGAGCTATTCGAACTATGCTCATCCGAGACAAGCCTGCTCAGCCAATTCTTTCTATTTTTCGGATATTGCGAAAAAAGAAATAGCAAAAGCTTGGCTTACACAGAATTGAATAAATAAGGAAAAAGAATGGAGGAAGGATTTGACCTATCTATCTAGAGGGAAGGAAGTTCATAGCGAGTCCTAAACCTCAAGGTTTCACTATCTATCCTTACTTGGGGGAAGCCCACAAAGCCACATTCGCTTAGCTACAGTAAGACTACGGATAGCTCTCCTCGTTGAAATAGATAGGTTCGAGCTCCCCCCTCCCGGGGATCCCTCACTAGGGTACGTATCTTTATTTATTAAGAGTGCCTGGTCCCTTTTCCCTGCTTCTCTCTATCTCTCCTTAGCTCTTCGATAGCATCCATACTGGCTTAGTTAGCTACATGACTCAGGAGGATAGTGCGGCTACCCTTACGCGAGCTTCTCGAGCTATAGTCAGAAGCTCTCCGTCGCTGCGCTATGAGAAGAGATCCCTAGGAGTTCTTCTCTTTACCTTCTTGGATCTATTATTCTAATTTCTATTTCTATACCAGTAAATGGGCTTGCTTGCTGGGGGGTGCTAACCACCCAAACCCACCTAGTTAGCTACTACCGATTAGTCATATTATCTATTCTTATCTGTCTTTGCTTGATATAACCAGAAAACTCAAAAGAAAGAAAGAAGCTTAGAGGCCTTTTTCCTCTCCCAGTACATTAAGGAAGTTAAGCTGACAAGCAAGGATTAGCAGATGCAGACGATAAGACGAGTTGTTGCGTCTTCGTCTTATAGATAGGAGAAGATCCCCGAAGGCTTCCTTAAGTCAGGAATAGAGTCCGGCCTTTCCCTCAGCCTCTGTAGCTATATTTTTTTCCCTTCTTCTAAATGGGATTTTCCTCACAGGCAAGTGCCCTTATTGGGAGGCGCCTTAAGGCAACTTACAGTAGAAGTCAGAACAATCAGACTCACCTACATCGTATGATCCAGTAGCTCGGAATCGGGACAATGAGAAAGCAGCCTGACTTCAACAGCGCGAAGTACAGGCAAGGGAACACGCTTTGGAACAAGAACAAAGGGGAATTACTCGGGTAGTTATGAAAACGGACCGCATACCATTCCAAAAGAATGGAGCGAAGGTGCACCAACTTATTGACCGGGAAGGCCCCACAATGGAAAATCACTCTTTTGGCGGGGGAGTTTCGGGACGAAAGCGCAGAGTGCTCTATGGCTGGATTTCTCCCTAAAGTAGGTCATTCCTTTACTCGATGGGATATTCAATTAAGAAGAAGGAGCAGCCTAAGATGCAGATGAAAAGATGGCCAAAGATCTTATATTATCTGTCCCCCTTCTCCCCGGATCTGGCTAGCTTGAAGCTGACCAAACGCTTTCTTCATTTTCAATGAGCTTTAGCTTTCCTTGAGTTGGCCGCTGGGTCCTTGTCCTTAGGGCATTCTACTCTCTCTTTTCTAGGGGAAGAAGCCAAAGGAAAATGACACTAGCTGAACGCCCGACTCGCAAAAGTAGCGATACTGCTCTCACAGTATGACATAATATTCGTACCACAAAAGGCTACCAACTATGCCATCAGGAATCGAGTCAGGGCGCCGTGGCTAGAAGATCGTCATTGTACACGCCGTCGTCACAGTCCTCTTTTTTCGGCTAGCGGGAAGTTTCACCTCGGCTAGTTAAACGGTGAGCCATCACCTCGCCAGGAAAGACTTCAGGCTTTCTCGAGACCAAAATAGGTCAGTGCCTAAAATAAGGGGGAGGGTACATCACTTTACGCCCTTTGCGCTAACAGAGAGAGAACTGTAAAATAGCTCCATGCCGGAAAGGTTGGATGCAGTGCCAGGAATTGTCCCTTAAGCAACTAAGTAAGCGGATGCAGTGAAGGCTCGTGAAATGGGGTTTAGGGGGTGTCCCCATTCCGTGTGTCAACGGGCTTCTATCCTTGATGAGGAAGGTGTAATACACTTCTTCGAGAAAGAGGAAGAAGACGGGAATCCGTAAAGAAAGATAAAATGGATTCCTGAGGACGACTAATATGAATTCTTGAGCTTTGTGCGGGACACTAAACTATGAAAGCAGGATTTCTCTCCCGACGAAATGAAGTCTTCCTTTCCGGGTGAAGGTTTTTCAAGATAATTTAGGCATAATAAACATAAGGAGAGGCAAGAGTCAGAGGACGCTAGGTAGTCATCCGATAGGCCAAGAGTCGATTCGATAGTCGAAGTTGGAACTATAAGCTAGAAGAGGGTAGAGAGAGGTTTTTGATGCTTCCCGATTGCTGCCCGGTATCAGTCGCCAGAGGAGATAAATTGTTTTCTGCGCAAGGCGATACACAGGACACGGATTCAAGTGTGTTAGGTTGTCACCGATGAGGAGTGATTAATCATATTCATTGAGTTAGTCACAACCGCCAGAGGAGATTGGGAGATATGGCGACCCACTTTGCATAATCTCATATATAATGTACGTTACCGCACCTATACATCTTAATGGGCCTTATTCCTGTGGGAAAACCGCATGGACACGGCTCCTTTTGGATAGATCGTCAAGCAATTTACCCATATAGCTATTATCGCGAGGGTGAAATACAATCCATTACATCTGGATTGAAACTTGAGAACCTCGAGAACCAAAGATATAAACTGAAAGATAGAAGCTATCTAACAATTTGAATATGAATAGGAACAGCCTTCAGAGAGAAGAGACAAGGCCAGGCCGAAACGAGATTGCCATTCCTCGATTAGGGCTCGGGCAAATGGGGTCACCCTGGAAGGGGAAAGTCTTACCTTTTGGAAACATAAGGCGCATCAGAAAGGAATCCGGATATCTTGAGATAGCCAGATTCATGAGCGGAGGACTAAGTCAAAGTGAAAGTCGGTGCCATTGTTAGTGCCAATACAAAAGAATAGTGAACACCAAGTGAAGAGCCACCCTCCGGAACTTGAGAAGGGGGACGAACTGCTTTGATTGGATCCGATCTGGTAGACAGAGACGAAGACAAGGATGAATAATCTGAAGAAGGCTATGCCGAATCCGAGGGAAACTGTGAAGAAGAAGACTACGAAGAAGGAAACCGATGCCTAGGCCAAGGCTGGTACCTAATTTTAAGTTGAATCTAAAGCTGAAGTTAGGGCTGGAGCCTGAGTTGGTGTTGATGTCCTAGAGTAGCGAAACTACAAGTGAAGGGGCGCTATCCGGAACCCTTAAGGTCGGGGACAATCTGCTTCGATTGGGCCTTGCAGGCAGACAGGCTAACTTGTGGAGACGAAATGGAATCCTATATAAGTGAGAATGGCGAGTCCCGAGGGAGACAAGCTGAGCTAACAAGCTGGCTGAATATATCATGGGATGCCCGATTTGCGATTGAGCTAGCCGATAACTAGCTGATAAGTAGGATGATCTCTCAGGTCTGGCATGAGCCACTCCATTCCTACTTCCACTCAACAAAAAATATAGGATTCTTGGGCCCTACCTCCAGAGTGGGATATGGAGGAGTGTGTACGGCTATTTCGGACCAAAGGGGGCCAGGCCAATAAATAATAAGTAAGAGAAGTAATAAATAAAGGGGAGCCACACCCGGGCTATGAGCTATTGAGTCCTTTTCTTGCCGCAAGGGTTGAGTTCGCTAGCCATTCAATCCGATCTTCCCTTCGCATGGCAGAAGAGCGCGGCTCGAGACTACTCTAACAATTGAAAATGAAAGGCAAGCAGGAATTGAACCCACTAATGGGCCAGCGCTTGGCGTTTACTCTAGCCCGTCTTTATAGGATAGACCTATTTATTCAGTTGTCTTTCCCCTTACCTTATCAGTAGATCGGTTGAGGCCCGACCCTTGGGGTTTCCGACCTTGATGCCATAGTTTGGAGGGGGCTGAGCAGTGGGTTGGAAAGAAAGAGTTGTAGAAAGAGAGGAATCGAGATAAAGTGCACTTTCCCTTGATGTCAGTCTATTCCAACAAAGCACACAATAAGTGAGATGAGCCTGCCAGCTCAGCCTTGGCCCTATGCCTTTTGGCCAGCTCGTCTGGACTTGGCTTTGACCGGTCTGCCCCCCCTCTTGCAAGGATTCGGCGCCTCCACTTGATGCTTTACGCCCACGCTTCGTTCAGGCAGCGCTACTCGGATATGTCTTGCCAATCGCCAAAGCAGTGCAACTTCCAGGATTTTTTTCGGCCAAGCTCGGGAACCTTCCCTTTAGTGAAAGGCTCTATCCCGGGACGAAGAGAAAGAGAGGGGGGCTTGCCATCCGACCCGCTTCCCCCTTCGGACTTCTTCCTGTGGAGTGAACCGATTTGCTTCACACTTGATAGAAGCACTAGTCTCGCACGGCTGCATGTCTGCTTGTTTGCGCTGTCTGCTGTGCTCTTAGCTTGTTTGAATTGACTGAATCAGGAACTAGCCTAAAGAAAGGGTGCATTCCTGAGGAGAAGCGTAGGCTCGGTGCTTCACTCGATAGAAGCGCGGAGAAAGGCCACTCAGCGAGCCCTATAGCGCGCGCATCGGGCTTCAAGAAGCAGACTAGGGCAATAAGGCATTGAAAGCGCTCGCCTTCGGCTCCCTACTCAGGAATTAGCCTAACGGCGGAGCTCTTGCTGCACTCAACTAATAATTGTTATGATAATAGTATATAATAGTATATATAAGGTAAGGCAGGAATAAGACCGAAGCGGATAAGCTCCTGCTAAGCTCAACTCAAAAGGGCTCCACAAGCGCGATAGAGGAGTACTTAACGTGCGTTGAGCGAGCAGCAATTTTTCTATTCGACCACGTGAACGCGGTTTATCCGTAGTAAAGTAAAAGACTGTTCCTGCTGCGAAGTTTACCACTCCGCTAACGCTATGTGATCCGGTCAAGGCGAATCGAATGGTCTTTTTCCACTTGACAATCCCTTTCCATATCATTATATAGGCATATATATATAGGATTCACGACTGACGACGCCCTGTGTACTGTAAGCAAGTTACTCCGCCAAGAGAAGATAGAATCCGCCAAGGGCATCCCCAGTAGCATTAGCTAGTTATATGCAAATGCAAATTACAGCCAAGGAAGGAATCGGGTCGGGAAAGAAGACTGGAACAAAGGTTCCAGATCATTACGAATCCTAAGCCAACTGAGCTTTCATCACCTCTATTTCACCTCTGAGACCCTCAATAAGAGACATAAGCTCCTCAGAGTGCTTATCACCGGAGGATGAGGCCCGGCATACCAATGAGTAGCATACCCCTTTCTTATTTATTATTAGTAAGATAGGGCGAGGAGCGTGATTCATAGTTTCGAAGACCTTTCCATTGATAAGGCATTAAGGGATTATTCCATTTTGTTTTCTCCTTTTTATGTATAGATAGATCGTTTATTCCAAAACCCAAAACAGAATAACCATCTCCTTCTCCCTCTGTTAATTCTCCTTTCCAAGAACACCCCCAAAAAAAGCCATAGCTTTCTTGATCACATCACAAACAATGGCGAAACCCACTTGTCTTTGCTCTCAAGCCCTCGTGTTCTTCTTCTCCACGCCCTCACAGGAACCGAGTCGATAGTAAGTAAGCTTTTTATTTTGGTTTGGCTGGCTTTGGCGGGTCGCAACAGAACAACCTGCGCGTTGCGGCGCCTTCTTACGTCACAGGGCTTTAGCCTTCACTTGCTGCCTTTGCGGAGTACTTTGCTCTCTTAGATGCGCTCACGTTTTTTGGCTGGGTGAAGTGTATAAACCCTCGCTAAGATTACCCCTACCTGCTTTTCTTAATAGTTTTAAGCGAGATGCGCCAACCCCCCCTAATATAAGGGGCAGCTGCTTATAAACTCAACTTCTTGTCTTGTGACCTAGTGAGCAAGCTACACTTATTCTGCCTTTATGTACAAAGGGGGCGAGGTTGGTTACGGGCTTATTCCCCCACCCCTTCCGTTGCTTCGCCTACCAATCCATCTTATCTTCGCTAGCCTTTTACAGAAGGGTCAAGTATAGGTCTTCAGCTTTCTCTTAGTTCTCCGTTGAACCGCCTTTCCTGCGTTCCGTTGACTCCTCTACTTAATGGGCTATTTCATTTCGAAACCTACTTAGTTATAATTTCTATTTCGTCTATACGCCCATGGGATATATAAAATGAAAAGAAAGATTTGTGTTTAGCGGGACAGGGGAATACATAAATTATAAAAAGAGAAGTGTGTACCCTTGACCAACTAGAGAAAGGAGATATTGATTTGGTACCACACCGAACAAGCAACCGGATTTACGTGCAGCTCCTTCATGTTCCCCCCCTGACCCCCCTCCTCCTTCAACTCGTTCCAGGCATGGGATGTATTTGTGGAATAAAAGAATGTGTACTGTTGACCAGATGAGAGATCTGAAAAAGAAAAATGGAAAGCCTTTTTCTTGCTTCGCTTACATGCTTGTTCTATGAGTTGACTACTCCATTGGGGAATACTCCTTAATGTCATATACTGGATGCTCGAGGCTCCCCCAATCGAAAGCTGCGGCAGTTGGGGAGTTTCAAGAAGACCAATGAGCACCCATTGATCGAGTTGGGGAGTTTACCTCTGCCTTCTTCTTTCCGATTGATCAAGTCAAAAAAAATCCAGTTGATTACGAGACTTTCTGATAGAGGATAGTTTCCAGTAGAGCGGGAAGGCTTAGTTAAAAGGAAAGCAAAAGCACTTTCAAGAGATCCTAGGCCGAAAGCCATTTCTCGATAGTTTAGTGAGCCCCTAGTACCTTAATCAGAGAGCTTGAACACGCTTTCTGCTTAAAGAAAGATTGCCATAGAGACGACTGATACAGACAGGGGACAACTCTTTTTAAAAGAAGGAACCAAGGGATTCGATCAAAGAAAGAGAGAGAAGGGTTCACGGGCAGGTATACAAGAAAGATCGACCTTTCTTTCGCCGGAATTATCACATTTGAGTTTCCGGTATAGGCTCTCCTACATGAGATTGATTGAATAAAAGAATGATTTGTGGGTGTGTCTATTTTGCTGGTTTACCAATTGTTGATTTACGAATTGCCGGACTTAACCTGCCGTACTGATTCGGCAGCTCGATTGGAATATTTAAAAGAAGGAGTTCGTCCCGCACCTCCTGGTGTGCTGCTTCCTGCCACTACTTTTTGAGTCTCCCACTCCGGTTGAATTCATATGAAAGAGTGAAATTCCAGTTTATCTAGTGGAATTAGAGTTTCTCTCTTCCTAAACTGGAAATACACGCTTTTATTGAGGGTTTTTTTCCCTCGAGTACCCACCCCCCTTGCGTAACCCCCTAGTTTAGGCTCATTAATTGCGTGTATAATCGAACCAGGCCGAACCTAACGCGAAAGCCCTTGCGCGGTATCCGTTTTCTTGTTTGTTGACAGGAGAAGTCTATTTACATGAAGGAATTACATTGAATAAAGTAGAGGAATAAAAACCTCCGGGTGCCTTCCTATGTTGGAACTCCCGCCAATTGACATTACCTGCACCTGCTCATGGTTTACTTTCTGGCATATTGACTATCTTCGTATATTTGTTATTTCATATGTGATATTCTTCTTCTCTAGAATAGTTGAATTCAACTTTCATTTCTATTCCTTCAAATCCAGCATGACATGTGTCAAGAAGCGTAGTACCCTACCCCGACCCATCAAAGAAAGGCTATAAACTCCCGTTTTGGCTAATTCAATGTAACCATATAAACGAAATTCCATATAGACCAGACAGATGACCTTCACTCCGGGCAGGAAATGATCTATTGAATAGAGAGAACTCCACCTCTTGAGAGGATACAACATATTGAAATAAAGGAATTGGTGGATCTCTCCCATCAGACAGATCAACGGCACCGGGCATGGGATACACAGGCAGGAGAGCTGATTTGACCGGGCAGACCAGATGAGCGAGATTTATTTAAAGCGAAAGCGCTGTGCCAACTTGCGTACAAGATTTATATATGGATTTTATACTCTAGTAAAATCCTCTTCATAAGTCCTTTCGTACAGGCTATTCAAGGTCTATTGGCTTTCTTGCTTATGCGGTACTTCGACCGCTAAGCCTCGCTTATGCACCGAGAAAGATCGTCGATAGGAAAGCTCTGTTACGCACCAACGACGGCCCCTTCTCTTTACCTTTCTCGTCTCCTACCTCAGTCCTTTGCTGGCTTGAATGAATTCCATCTCTTTTTTTCTTTGCTTGCGAGAGTGACTCAGAGGACGACCCACCGGTAGACCTAGACTCGAACGGATAGAATCGTACTACCGCTGCCGATGCCTTCACACCCGAGATGCTCACTTATAGAGTCAGTGCTTCTGCCGCTGCCATAAGAAATGCTACTGAGACTAATACTGCGAATACTACCGAGACCGCGAATGCTGCCGATACCGGAGCTGCTTACCGACGGTCCTTCGCTTACTTCTCTGGAGTCAACGATGCCGCTTTTTTCGTCACGTAGACTGCTGGCCCTTGGGATGGACCGGCTTATTGGCTTAATGCTCTCGTTCGTTCTCTCACGCGCCCGATAAAGCGAAGGATAGGGATCGCCGCTCGTGTCTTACTGGAGATATCGTTTCGTAGCCCACTTTTTTTAAGACAAAAGCGTTGTTTGCCAGGCTTGAATGAGAGAAAACGGATGGCTAGCGATGTATCATATGTCAGTAGCAGTGAACATGACGGCAAGGCCGGGTAGGCGAACATTCTTCTTGCTTGGTCTTTTATAGGTATGTTAAGTCTTTGGTGTAGTACGGTTGAGTGAGTTCGCTTGATCTTTGCTAATTGGCTTACATTGTTATTGCTGTATACTGGTATAGAGTATATCTGTATATTTCATTTTCATACTGATTTTAGTAAGATCTTATATCATCTGTTCCAAGAGCGAAGGGATCCCCCTCTATCACCGGATCGAGGGGAGCCCGAGCGGCATTAAGAATAGCTTATAAAAGGAGAACTGGCTAACGAAGCCTAGCTCGTTTAGGTCCTGCCATTCCTACCTATCTATCATTGGTCAACTCGGGAATCAGCTAGACCCGACTTTCTCTTTCAAATGAATTGATTCGCCAGTTTATGAGCTCACTAAGCCGGAAGCCAACGCTATATCTCTTGCTATGGCTCTTAGCTCATTATTGGTGGGGTATCTGGTCAGCACACTAAGAATGAAGTAGTACGATCGGCGGGCGTTGGAAAGAGAGCTTCAGTACAATTATCGCTGCTTAGCGAAGTGAGGTACAAAGCACCTTTCCGCTCTTTGCTTTGCGTATGCTGGTTCGAAATCCACTTCTTTCGCTGTCTTCTTTGTACTTGTTTGGAATCTTTCTCTTGGTATGAGGTTTGAAACCCCGCTTTTTTCCCTTGAGCTTGAGCTTGCATGCTGCCGGCTCATCCATTTCTGATGATTTTCCGAAAGTAGGTTCGAATGACTTAATTGCAATTGCTTTGGTAAATGCCGTCATAGATGTCGTGAGATCCTCTCCTTCCCCCACTTCTCCTGAGGCTAGAATCGGGAGTCGGCGTCGAGAAGGGGGGCAGTCGGAAGTAGCGACGGGTTAATCGAAGGTAGCGAGTCTCGGGTCTTTGTCGCCTTTCGCCGGGTGTGATTGATGCACAGAAGAAGTTATTTTCTCCCATGCTTTCTGTTGGTCAACAACCAACCACAGCTCTCTATAGTTCTTCACTACTCGTACAGGAAGGATTTCTGTCTGGAGGGAATCATTTTTTCTCAATCAAGAATGCCTCAACTGGATAAACTAATTATGGCACTAACTGCTGCCGGATTAAATCCAAACCAAATCTTTATTCTGATGGGTTTCATTTTTTTCTTTTTTTATTTTATTCTTTCCGTCCTTTTGATTTGCCTTATTCGTTATGTTTTCGATATGTTTCGGCACTATACTAGTTTCATGGAGACCGTCCTTCGCAAAAATAGGGAGGGCGGAGTGCTCCATGAATTCTCCTATAGCTGGCTGAAGGGGGTGACCCTAAAACCTATTCCTACGTCGCTCAAGAAAGAAGGTTGAACTTTCATTCTTACAACTATCTTTTTGAAGCAGATAGTTCACAGTGCTCATTCTATAGATACTGTAAAAGCCAACTCATGTTTCCACTCTATTTTCATTACGAAGATGTATCACGTCAGGATCCGTTGCTCAAACCGAATCACGCCAACGTTATGGAAGTTCCTGGATCGTGTGAAATAAGAGTAATACCAAAGGCACCCTATGATTTAATAATCAAAAATGGAAAATTGGCTATGGAGATTCCGTGCGGTCAGAAATTCATACAGACACAAAGGGGTTCGACAGGAAAGTCGTTTCGATCCAATCCATTCTTGGGGTCAAATAAAGACAAAGGATATGTCAGTGACCTAGCACGACAAAGCACTCTCCGAGGGCATGGAATGTCTAATTTTTCGGTCAGAATCTCGACAGTAATGTCTCTGTTAGATTCTCCGGTCGAAATACGGGAAAACTCCATTCAATTCTCGATGGAAACGGAGTTTTGCGAATTCTCCCCGGAACTGGAAGATCATTTCGAGATCTTCGAACATATTCGAGGGTTCAACGTGACTATTGTCACTTCGGCCAACACACAAGATGAGACTTTACCACCGTGGAGCGGCTTTTTGCAAAAAGATGAGGGGGAAACTCAGTAAGATGTCGGAGAAGCGAAATATACGAGATCACAAACGTAGATTGCTCGCGGCTAAATATGAATTGAGACGAAAGCTTTATAAAGCCTTTTGTAAAGATCCCGACCTTCCTAGTGATATGCGGGACAAACATCGTTATAAGTTGTCCAAGTTGCCAAGAAATAGTTCCTTTGCACGAGTAAGAAACCGATGTATTTTCACGGGTCGCCCTCGTTCCGTATATATGAGTTCTTTCGAATTTCTCGTATCGTTTTTCGTGGATTAGCATCTCGAGGTCCTTTGATGGGCATAAAGAAATCGTCTTGGTAGCAACCACCAAACCAATAGAACAAGGGTTAGCTCTGCAACTGGTCCACAAGCAAGATAAGTAGGTCCATTACCGGCCGGCTCCGGACCGAAAAGACCTAACGGAGTAATCCCTTATCTCGGATCGGAGATGCCATGCCAACGGGGCGGGAATCCAAGTGGGGGACCTCTCTACCGCCTGCGTCTATCTCCTGTCAAGTATGCTCACCAGACATAGACTACGTACAGGGTAGTACTCTTAGAAAGATAGAATATCACCGCGTGAACATAACATTAAGTTACGAATGTAACTCCCGAGGGATCGACCACTATTCTAAATATAGTAAGGCGGAGAACTGTTGTTCATTGGAGCGCCGGAGTGCTGAGGTTGTTCCCATCATTGAAGTAAGAGTGTGGGACTGAGCTTTCCGAATGATAAAGACAAAAAAGTGCTTAGTTTCGTTGGAAAAACCAACGCAAATATCATATTGACTTTCTCTCGCCCTACTTCTAAAGATAGATAGAAAAGGTTGGAGAGAGTGACTTTCTGAAATTCTCTCCTTTCTAAAGCTGCGCAAGGCGGCCCCCCCAGAACAAAGACCCACCCCTCTTTTCCCCCCTTTAATGAAAGACCCTCGCCTCGCTTCCTATTCATTTGTGGGTCGGAACCCGAGGGCCTTTTTTTTCTCAAGAGGCGATTTCGAGAATCAACCAACCGACAAATCCGTAGCCCAGGTGACTCACAGCCTCCCTCTCGCCCAAATAAAATCAATAAGCTTTTTGATTGATTCAGGGCGCAGCGAAGCCAAATTCAATCAAGGCAAGGGGGGGCTTACTTTTCCTGACGCTGAGTCATCCTATTCAAATTTAGCTATACTAATGGAACAGGAAAAGTGTTCAGATGATATGGACCCCCAAGAGATGAGCGAGAACCTCCAATTGCTTAGGGGTCGCACTCTGTCCCGCTTGGTGGACGAAATCTTCTCTCCCTTTAGAATTCTTTCTCCCACACATCTTTGCCCTCTTTCACCGAAGAGGAAAGAAGAATCTTCCAAGCGGACAGAGACCTAAATTTCCATCGGATTCATTCCTAAGCTTGCTTTGTTGCAGTGCAGTAAGATGATCAGTCCGAGAGTGCTGGGGAGAAGAGAAAGCGGTAAAAACCTCTCTGATTCGGTCACCGAGCAGTCGGACGACTCTTCAGTAACCCAGGATGACCCCTTCGACGCTTCTTTCGCTGTATACCCCCTCCATCCTTCGGAGGTGGAAGAAAGGGTACTTAAAAATATATATTTTATAATATAAATATATATTAAGTAAGTAGGGCCCCAGAACGCTAAAAAGGTGGGGGAACAAGAGTTGTCACGATAGGAAAGAAAAATGACTATAAGGAACCAACGATTCTCTCTTCTTAAACAACCTATATCCTCCACACTTAATCAGCATTTGATAGATTATCCAACCCCGAGCAATCTTAGTTATTGGTGGGGGTTCGGTCCGTTAGCTGGTATTTGTTTAGTCATTCAGATAGTGACTGGCGTTTTTTTAGCTATGCATCACACACCTCATGTGGATCTAGCTTTCAACAGCGTAGAACACGTTATGAGAGATGTTGAAGGGGGCTGGTTGCTCCGTTATATGCATGCTAATGGGGCAAGTATGTTTCTCATTGTGGTTCACCTTCATATTTTTCGTGGTCTATATCATGCGAGTTATAGCAGTCCTAGGGAATTTGTTCGGTGTCTCGGAGTTGTAATCTTCCTATTAATGATTGTGACAGCTTTTACAGGATACGTACTACCTTGGGGTCAGATGAGCTTTTGGGGAGCTACAGTAATTACAAGCTTAGCTAGCGCCATACCTGTAGTAGGAGATACCATAGTGACTTGGCTTTGGGGCGGTTTCTCCGTGGACAATGCCACCTTAAATCGTTTTTTTAGTCTTCATCATTTACTCCCCTTTATTTTAGTAGGCGCCAGTCTTCTTCATCTGGCCGCATTGCATCAATATGGATCAAATAATCCATTGGGTGTACATTCAGAGATGGATAAAATTGCTTTTTACCCTTATTTTTATGTAAAGGATCTAGTAGGTTGGGTAGCTTTTGCTATCTTTTTTTCCATTTGGATTTTTTATGCTCCTAATGTTTTGGGGCATCCCGACAATTATATACCTGCTAATCCGATGTCCACCCCGCCTCATATTGTGCCGGAATGGTATTTCCTACCGATCCATGCCATTCTTCGTAGTATACCTGACAAATCGGGAGGTGTAGCCGCAATAGCACCAGTTTTTATATGTCTGTTGGCTTTACCTTTTTTTAAAAGTATGTATGTGCGTAGTTCAAGTTTTCGCCCTATTCACCAAGGAATATTTTGGTTGCTTTTGGCGGATTGCTTACTACTAGGTTGGATCGGATGTCAACCCGTGGAGGCACCATTTGTTACTATTGGACAAATTTCTCCTTTTGTTTTCTTCTTGTTTTTTGCCATAACGCCCATTCTGGGACGAGTTGGAAGAGGAATTCCTAATTCTTACACGGATGAGACTGATCACACCTGATCAGTGAAAAATTCTGACACCAATCATTTACGAGTGAGTATTACACCAAGAATTCATTGACAAGCGGATGAGTTTTCTAGTTGGCTATGTTGATATAGCTTAGATAGGGAAAAGATACTATACTATAGGGTAGGGCTGAACTTTTAAATCCGGGGGCTTTGTTCCCGAAACTCCCTTCCCCCTCCCCGTCCCTTACTCGTCCTTTGAAAGCCAGAACATTCGCATAGAGGAGTATCTGTATCACGCATGCTTCTCCACTGATGTAAAAAAATTACCTTCTATCCTCTTCTAGGAATTCCTACCCCTATAAGAGAGGGGAAAGAAGTAGGAGAGTATTCTGCATGAATATGCTTCTGCACTGGGAATATCTCATAGCGGGAAGGCCCAGAGATCATAAAGGATGGGATGGGAATGGAGGCATTCCAGCCCAACATACTCCGGTGAATGGGTCGAGAGAGATAGGGAGGGGAGTGGGATACAGGAAGTACAGTGAACAGTTGAGTGGCTATCCAACCATCCAATCTTCACTTATAGACATCAAATGGCCTTATTTCCGTTCGTTAACTACTTATAACGAGCAAGTTAGTAGCCTACCTCGGCTGAATGTTGGGACAAACAGCAATAACCGTGCTTATCCTTCTAATAAAGAAAAAAACAAATATTAAACCGATTCACCCACTACTGCTAGTATAGAAGAGGATCTATTAACACGCACGGCTACCTATATAACAAGTTGCCTCTGACCTCTGTCTCACGACCGCAAATAGAACCTGTAGCTTCATGCCCTGACCTGAACTGAACTACTACTGGCTTAGCTGCCTAGCTACTAATAACTTGGCACCCGTCCTGCCAATATAGTAGAAAGAGTATAAGTAGGATTCCACTCAGGGCACACTTGTTAGCTACAATTCCCATCTGTCTTGTAAAGAACTAGAACTCGAACTGCCCGCAGTTACGGGACTAGCTCCCCTGGCCGTAGCAACTACAGTTACTCTTGCTCCTGAGCTTCCAAATCCTTACTTCAGGGGATTAAGGTAGCGTTAGCTACTTACTTGTATTAGAGTAGGACAAGGCCTTTACTCTATTACTTCCTATTTCATATCATACTTGGGAACTACTATCTCTAAGTCCGGAATAGCGGCCTTGGTTCAACTCCTAGCTCGAAACGCTGCCAACTCCTTACTTAGATTTCAGGGGGTTAAGGTAGTTTACTTGCTGGCTGATAAGTCAGGTAGCGAAGCCTAAGATTAGATGACTGATTAGATTACTAGTTTGTTTAACTGAGGTTCCCCGCCTAAGTCCCATATCTTAAAGACTATAACTCAACAGCAAGCTGCCTTTACTTGGCTTCAAGTCCCATAAGAGAAGGAAGAATAGCTGGAAGCTAGAGAGTAGCTGCCTAGCTACAAACTCAAAAGCCTGGATTTGGCTAAAAGGACCTATTATTTGCATTCTCCTATTAGTCCCTATTATTCTTATTCTAAAGTACCATTGGAGCTCCTTTTCCCGACAACAGATCGGAGATCTTACTTTCTCAAGTCATACGTCTTTTGTTCAGCCAACAGTGTTCCGCTCTACTTATTATTACTTACTAGCGCCCTTCACTTCAACTCATACTACTTTACTTCCAGCTTATTCCCAAATCAAAGCTACTTGCTTATAAGAGCAAGGTGCGTAGCTGGCTTGTTAAAGCATGGAAAGGTATCCAGAAAGCACAGTAACAGCTATGAGATAGGCGCCCTCTCACCTCCGCTACTAATACTAAGGATTGAAAGTAGCACAATCGGCTATAGGGCAGAACTCCAGATCTACGAATAGCCGCGGGCAAGCACCTTTAACAAGCAAGTAGCTAGCTTCCACCTTACTTAACAGCAAGGCGCGAAAGCCTTCGCCTATAGCTTCTACTTCTACTTAGCAGCCCAAATAAAGTACTCCTTTAACACACAAGTACGCTCACGCTAGTACAAAAGTAAGTAAACAACCTGATCTGCTCCTTTGCCCGTTGTTCGCATCTCGTTCTCCCTTTAGGTGGCATGAAAGCTTTGGAACAGCAGCTAGACCGCCTTGCTCTTAAAAGCAGCAAGTAAGTAAACCACCTTCTCATGTCTCCGGACCTTCTATGAACAGGGCTTTGAACTATAGCAAATAGCCCATTGGTTGAGCTTTGCTCTATGCTGGCTTAACTGTTCCTATGCCTGCTCGAACAGGAAAGCCTAACGAGCAAATAAACCGTTAGCCCGATCCACTTGTTGCCCGCTTGCTTTCGCACCTCGCTTACGCATCTACTTAGTTAGCATCCCAAATCAGCGTACCCCTGCTAGCATAAAAACAAGAGCTTTTCGGGCAGCGAGTCACATGTTGGAATGTATTGATGTGGAATTTAGTTATTGAGATTGGATTAGTGATTAGTCACACCTACCGTAACCTATATTGGTAAGGTTAAGCAGCTGACTTCGCCCCAAAGATGAGACTAGGAAAGTTGCATGCCCATTTGTCTCTTGTACATCCGAAGCTTCTTCAAAGCCCGTCCCAAACCACTTCTCGGAGGTGAACACCGACGGAGGACTTCACCTTTCTCTTTTAAAGAATGGCCTTTACAGCGCCCTATGCCGATTCCCACTTTCATTCTTTTGTTTTGCCTCGAGACTTCCTAACTATACGATGGAATTCTTAGACTATAGTAAGTAAGCTGTTCTCAATGGGCTTAGCCAAGTTCTCGCCGTTCAGCAGTGGAATATTCCCATGATATAGTCGCTCAGTCATTTGTGAATTCCTTTCTTAAGTCCAGGATCTCGGAAATAACATCTAGAAAGAGTAGCCGGAACCGGTGCTACACCAAAGCATGGGCTCCTTCTTTCTCAATTGATTTTGAATTAAATTAAATGACTGGGAATCTTCCTTTCATCGGTGGCCAAAAGCCCAATCACTTACTACCTAATTCCGAGTTTCAACCGGCACCCGTTTTCCAAGCTCTTGCTTTTAGGGCAGATAGATGGTCAGCTTAGCTATGAATTTGACATGACACGGTCCCTCCGAAGAGTACGATGTTTGGCTTGCTGCTTTCCCATCTCATTAGGGACAAAACCCATGCCTCCCCTAACCAGTCGTACTCTGACCAGGCTTCGAATAACTCCGAGATCACCGAGTCTCTCGGGAATTAAGGGGTCAAGAGCCTAATAAGGTACCCCCTCACCATACCTTGTTGATAACAGGTTAAGTGTTTACCAGTGGTTGCGCTTAACCAGATCCAAAAAGGGAGAGGACACACAGGTGAGTGAAAGACGAGGAAATGCCGATGCCAGTGTCTCCTAGGAGGCGCCGTGCGTCGAGTATACACCCGGTACCCAGCTTCCCGTAAACGATACGACAATGGAAGATCCGTAGACATAATGGCCCTCATTACAGGAACAAGGGATATGGAACTAACTAAGGATCTTAACATGCGACAGGAGACGGGACTCAAGTCCTTAGTCACCCCGCGTACGAAGAACCGCTTAGCAAACTCCAAAGCACCGACTGGCTCTCCCATTTTGAATTCGTATGGGTGAAAGGCCCGCTTTCGCCTACGACTTTCTCATCAGAGGTTTAAAGAGGTAGTGATTCTAGGACTAGAGGGAACAACGTTCAAGTCGACCAATGATAGGCGAACAACTAACTTCTCTGGTGTCCCGTCAAAGAATTTGGAGGTAGGGGATGAGACAAAAGGCCCTACTTTAGAGGAATTGCGCTTTGATTAAAGCCCTGCCTTACTCTTTTCAGAAAGAGACCTAGGGCAATCGGTGGTATAGTTATGTTTCCGGGGATGGTATCAGATTCAGCAGATATAGATGACTCCGGAACGAAGAAAGCCTTGGATAGAATAGAGTCAGCTACAGCCCTTCTTAGAAAGTCCTTTTACCTCTGCAGAGCGAGGGGCATCCACTGAAATAAGTCGAAGCTCCAGTCCAGGGCTATATGAAGCAGAAATTACCGGGAACGAGAAAGGCTTGAGTCACTTTTTCCCGGGCTTTTAAGGATGTGGAATTAAGGTATGGCCTTAGAGTTAATTGTACGAGTGAGAGATTGAGCGCTCCCTTTGGAGGTTAACGAGAGTCTGAACTTGGACCTAGGAAAGAAGAAAGCCTTTCATTCAGTCTCGAATGCCCATGCAACTTATGCTTCTGGGGGAATTTTCCGTACTACGTCTTTGCACACTCTGGCCTAGTATACCCAAGGGGAACGGCTGGGCTTGGTATTCACTCATTAGTCCACTTCCTTCCCTAACCTAAGGTCTAGCCAGTGAACTTACTCGGATTCTTAGCCGATTTCCTTCCTCTAGTCTGACTGAAAGGCCGGAAAGCGCGAAGCAGCAGGAGGGGAAAGTGAGGCTTTTATTGGTTTCGGGAGTAATTATAGGGGAGGGGGACTTCTTTCTTCTTTCTATTTGAATGGATACTATTTCTTTACAACATCTGTCTCGCTTCCAGTAAACTACGAGCACTAGTACCACTCGAATACAAAGAATTTCATTTGACACCCGGAAATTAAATAGGAATAGGATCAAGTGAGCTCTGAGGCAATCCTTTATATAGAGATAGCAGGGACCATAGGGCTGACTTCGGAGGAAAGGAGGGAAGCGCTCTTGCAACTAATAGTGAGAAGAAGTCCAGTACGGGAAATAGCCAACCCCAAGCCAAGGAGCTAGTCAAAGTTTCCAATGCAAGCACAGACTGACCGGGGCATAGAGAAAAGGGTGGGATTTTCTTCCTGTCTGTGGACTATAAAGAAGAAGCTCGACCAGAAGCTCCAGAGTAACCCAGCTATAGCTGTAGGAAAGTAAAAAACCAAACCTCACTAAAGAAAAAGTAACGTTTGAGGCATGTCATAGGGAATCACTCGATGAAGACCTGTAGATGCGGAAATAGTGACCTTGAGAGGACACAAAAGAAAGCCTACTTTCTCGAAAGACCAACCAAATCCAATCCCCAAATCCCGATGAAAGGGGAACTAAAGTAACTACCATTGAAGGGCTTCCTCTCTTTCTCATTCAAATCAAGAAAATCCTTCGGTTCATTACTTCCTTTTGGCTATCAAGTCAAGGGATAGAAAAGACAGACTCTTTTGCTCTTTCGGGGCGGGTGCTTTAGTTGACCTAAGTCATAGTGATGAAGGGCTCTTACTCCGTCAACGGTGACCGGCTTGTAAGCCTTCTGCGGGTGAAGGCACTTTGGGAAACCTTAAAACTAGGCCTTTAGTGGCTTAGACTAAAGGGGTCCCCCTAAAGTAAAGAGGATTAAGAGTGACAACAATAACGAAGAAATGAAAGAAAATACCTAGCTTCAAGACTTTAGACATCCACCTTGAAAGAAGAAAAGAGAACCAGAGAAGAGAGGGCGTATGAAAACTACCAAGACTGACGATTCGCGGAAAGCATGGGAGAAAGATGCACAAACGATAAAGGTCGACCCCCTTAAAATAAAAAATGAAGGCGTACTCTGCTGCAGCGGCCCCCGCGCTCCCCGGTAACAGGGCTATGAGCAAGGTTTTGTAGGCATATGGGTAAGCATAACGGGCATATCGCATAGTTGGAGCAATCATTCGAAGAAAAAAGATTCTTTCATCCAAATTGTGGAGATATATATTCATCAGTCCCCTATCCGCCTGCCTTTCACTCCTCTTCTCTTCTCTGAATATATTCTAGCTACCTTTCTCCGAGCTCCTAGGCTAACGCGTATCCGTTTTCTTGTACTTATCTTTATTTGTCGAGATTGGCTTGGTCTTCCGCTACGCCCCTAAGCACTAGAAATGTCAGAAGCAAAATCGTAACGTAGAAAAGAGAGGAAAAAAGAAGACAGACAGACTGAAGGCGATGGCTGGGAGGCGTGGTTTACGAACGGTCCCGACTAACTAAAGTAAATTATCTTCCTATGATCTCCCTTCCTCTGCTCCAAGGATATTGCAGCAAACTGGAAAATTCCACCGGAGATGCAGAGCAGTCGTTAGGCCTCAAACTGGTGTAGGAAAAGACTAGTTATAAGCATATAGCTGAAGTAGCAGAGAACTAACACATAGGATCTGTCACACTGCGGTATTATTCCTTCTCGATGCGAAGAATAACGTAGTTTCGTACCTTTACTATTACTATTGGGATATCAAAAAGAGGAATCTTCCTCATTTCCTCTTCGATGCGGAATTACCGGTGTTTGCTGAATATCCGATGTTAGCGGCAAATCCGCTGCACGAATCCGCTGTTATTAGCTTAGGAATTCTAATAAGAAGACTAGCTTTCCGTACTGACAAAAACATACTCTTTTACTACGTTTTATATTGAATTGACTATCTAACAAGAAAGAAGATGAAAAAAGATAAAAGAAAGGCCGATATGATATATAGTAAAAGAAAGGACACCACATAGTTGAACTCAACTCATAGAAGATAAATATGGAAGACGAATTAGGCTAAATTTCACTTTTCTTCCTAGCTTGGATCCTCCGGAGTCGTCCAGGTGCATTTTTATTTGATTGTACCCAGAACTTCCGTCCATGAATGACAAAACTCACTGTTGCGTCAATCATGAGTTCGGTTATTGGTAAGGGGAAGTCATCTTTAGGGCAAGCTGCATTCAGGTCTCTGAAGTCGACACACACCCGTACTTGTCTGTTCTTCTTGCGTACTGGCACAATGTTGGAAATCCACTTGGGATATTGGACTTCCCTCATGAAACCGGCAGCTATGAATTTGTCCACCGCTCCGTGGGTCTCGTCGGCCTCAGCCTCGCTATGAGAACTGACGCTTTCTAACGCTCTATGATGAGCTCCGCACCGACGCGACTACGACTACTCATTCTTAGGCTTAGACATGCTCATCCTCGCGCCTTTCTTTCCTGACGTCAAGCGTCGTTCCTTACCGTCGTCTTAATGAAGGCGCCTTCTTCCTCCTTGCTGGGAATTGTTCAGCCGTCCCTGCTGCTCAAGGATGGGCAGGCAGCGGAGCTGGTGTCGGGGGGCTTTCTATACATTAGCATGTTCCTGGTCCGTCCGGTCGTCCATCGTTCATTTCTTCTGTCACCGCCACCCCGCCCGCTGGCCCTCGTGCTGTTTTGACTTCGAACGGCCCCGGGTCAAAGGCATCTCGAACGAAGCCGCTCCGGCCTTCAAGGCCCCAGGACCAGATGGATACCAGGCGGTGTTTTTTCAGAATTGCTGGGATTTGGTGAATAATGATGTTTGTAGTTTTGTGAAGACTGTTTTCCAAACGGGGATTATTCCTGAGGGAGTTAATGATACATTGATTACCCTTGTTCCTAAGGGCGGGCGTAGAGAGGAAGAGGAGGTCGACTGATCGGCATAGGACTGAAGTCCATGAGTTGGATGCCCCGCCGCCTGTGAGGACTGACTTCAATCAAAAGGAGATGAGAGATAAGCGACTTGCCTTCCTCAGGATTAGCCATATTGGATGAATGCCCGGGAGTGTGAAGGGGGACATAGCGAGTAGTTTCAGTGGAAGCAGCAGCGAAACCAACCGGGAACCAGATACCAGTAAGAGCAACCGCATGTGGAAGGCCAACAAAGGACCAGGGGAAGGCTCAGGAGTACCGGGAGGAGCAAAGAATCAAGCCAGAAGAATAGATATGATAGACAAGGGGACGGATCGGATCCCGTTGAAGGTGGAGTACGCTCAAGGCAGTGACATGGAAAGATTTTCTCCGTGAATCAGTAGTCGATCCGAGTAAGGCCTTAGCCGCGAAAGCCGTAAATGCGAGGGTGGTCTACGATCAGGTGAGAGATATTTATGACCACGAACTTAGGGAAGTGGAAAGTGGAAGAGAGAGGTCGGACCTAAAAGGATAAGAAAGAAGGCTCTCCATCCACTTTATTTGACAGGGGCGGACTGAATCGTGTGCGAGAATCATTGTATAGAAACAACAACTGAGAGTGCCTGTACCCCGAAAGAAGGAGTTTTCTCTGAAGGCAGGACTTGAAAGAACAGTAGGCTTTAGCTTTAACAATGAAGTGAAAGGCTTTACTTTACTTTAAAGTAAAGGGCTTTCTTCCTTGTCCAGCACCATAGGTGGGCACTAGCGCACTAGACCGGTAACAGAACAGAAAGGATTCTCTCTCTACTACGGCACCTGCGCTGACCCTCTTTCGGGCGAGAGGCTCACCGATAAGAACCAAAACTCTTCTTCTCGTCCAGCCGGATGACAGCCAGTCAAGACAGATTTGTCAATGCCCATCCTCTCCCATCCCAGTTCTATTCTTTGGGATAGTTTAATTCCCTCGGGATTAAGGTAGGCCAGGGGATTCAGTGGATGGAGGAGCCCGCCGGGTCAGGCCAATCAAATCGACCATAGATAGGAATCGGTCCAGTGACTAAGGGTGGAGCAGTATCCGTTGATCAACTCCAGTCTCCGGGAGGGAATTCATAAGAGGCAGGCATTCAGAAGGGATTCAATCAGATGTTATCCCGTAAGGAATTTTCTATCCGGTTCGGACCGGGTATTAATTCAAGGTTTCGAAGGTAGCTTGCTTTCTAGTGAGTTCTTTCTTTTTAGTTCTTCCAAGGGTTCATAAGGGAGAGTAAAGCGAAGGTCTTGACCTGGAAGGATCGAAGAGAGCGCTAGTAGATCGAGCTGTAGGTGCATGGACTTGGCTAGTGAAGCACAACCACTCTTCTTTCCATAGAGAGTGCTATCCTAGAGTAAGATGAGCGACCCCAGTGGCAACGTTAGCCCCAAGGGTTCACTCCCTTCACTAGTCAACGAAGTGCATCAACGGGTGTAGGCACGTTCTTGCTTGATCATTTGCTCTCACTAGACCGCCCTAGAGTACGATACTGGTTCGCCATAGGTCCGAAGGGCTGTCTCTTGTGTGCGATGGTTGGGCATGAATGGAGCTTGCTCGGTAGAAAGGAGAGTAACCTTTCGGGGAGTAGAGATCGAGCGTAGAAAGACCAGTGGATAAATTCTTTTTTACATAAAATTAGTTAAAGGATAAAGCGGAACAGACGCTTCTCGCAAGCGTTTGGATTCACCAACCACGACTCCTAACGAGCTCTTTTTTGCGCCATACAGTAGCTAGTCTAGTACAGCATTAGATGGTTCTCCGCGGGGTCAGCCTTTGATTACAAGTATAGCTTAGCTCATAGCCCCCTTACCAATGAGACAACGCGGTAAAGCGTGACCGTTCGGAAACCTCAAAGTGGGCGTTCCTACTTTACATCAGTAAATAAAAAGGCAAGGTAGAATAGCATCAGTCAAGCTCTCACAGCAGGAACGGTGCCGATTCTCATTCTCATTCCTAGAAGCCGGAGCCCCTCCTGACAACTGTATTTGAGTCCGTTCACTCCTCACTCTACTAACGCAGGGTAAGTTATTATTGATATCCGACTGCCGGTGGGGAGACCGTAGACTGAACTGAAACCGGAACTCTTTCTTGTGTGTAATGAGTAGCTACTAGTTAGAATGAATTCTTATCGGTGTTTAACACCAACTCCTTTTATAAGCTCTTCTTAAACCATAGGGCAGGTTTGGAACCCTAAGCCGAGTCTGTTGACTGAGTAACCTAAGCCGAAAAGGTGGACGGAGATGGTTACTAAGCCGAATCCCCGGAGCGAGGACCTTCGTATAGGTATAGCTCTGTAGTGAAGGCCACCTGGTCGTATTACTGTCTTTTATAATACGCTGCTTACTATACTCTAATGGTGCTCCGCTTCGCTTAAGCGCTCATGTTCTCTCCGCTTTAACAAGCTCGTAGTACCCCGCAGCCTAATACAGACGTGTGTAATCGACTCGACCAGGTTAGGTCTTTACCTTCGCTGGTTAGGCTAATCGTATAAAAGCTAGGATGGATAGATACGGTATTCTATAATACTGAAGTGAACATGGTATACAGTACTACTTGACGGTGGTACTCGTATACGGCTCTCACATCAAATAGGTATGTCGTGTCATATAAAAAGAGTTCAAGAAGGTATCTCCGCAGTGCACCACGGTACTGAGGGTTCGCTTGTCTTACACACTCGCTGGCGGTTAGGCTGTTATGCTTGTTCTCTTTATTTGCTATATACCGCATTCACGTATCTCACTACGCTCTTACCTTGGGGCACGTGGAATCGAATCCAGGTCAGCCGAATGATAGTGATCCTGAGCCTGCGATGTTATGTAACGAGCAAGTGATCTACGAGCACCCTTGCCCCGCGCGCGCCCTAGCGAAGCGATCTCAGAATTGATTGCAATGAGTCCATTCGCAACGCACGTTCAGTGATTACGAAAGCACGCAATTAGTTGATCGAAATCTTTTATTGAAATTTATCAATTGAAATCATGTTCTTCAAGTAAGGGAGCAGGCAGATCATCTATGTAATTAGTTCTAATTAGTTGATTAAAAAAGAGCTGATTCAATTAGTAGAATGTGAGAAAGAAAGCGTTGAGCTGAGCTTTAAGCGCGAGAGGAGGGCGCAGTAGATGAGGTCTAACTGTCCGAGTCCTTTCAGGCTTACTGAATACTAAGCCAATCAAAACCTGATTTCAAAACATGGTTAAAGGATCAAGCTCTTTCCTTTGGGGAGTCTCGGGTCTAGATAAGGGAGGACTCACTATTTCGCTTTGTAGAGTCAGAAGGTTGGCAGAGGGCAATTCAGTTAAGCAATCACCTACAGGAGGATAGCACGACTTGGGCTGGGGGAGCCAGGCGCTAAGCAAGTGCTTCGGAAGAAGGATTCGCGTAGCGTGAGCTCCATTTTGAGGCTTAGGCGCCATCTCTAGTTCTCTGCTTGCTTTTCATAGTGGACTTTGGTGGGAAGGCAGGTCCCAATTTTGACGCGGCCTCGGCCTCGCCACGGATAGGGCATCAAGGGGCGATCTCTTCAAAGGTTGAGTCCAGTTTAGCCATTCCTATCTGAGGCTGCCAAAAAAACTTGCGGATGCTGAAAGACAAGCTGAGCGTCTACCGAGGCATCGTCCTTACTTTTTCTTTCTTTTTTGATATAAGGAGAGAGCTCCACTTCCGGTGATCCCTTTCTTTGCAAGTTCGAATTCATTGGGAGCTAAGGGCTCAGAGAGGCTGAAGCTCATAGAAGCCCGAGCCTATCGCAAGTGCGATGGACCGCAGGTTTAATCATTCTTTCATTCCTTTCTTTTAAAAGTTCCTCCTTTACTCTAGTACTGTACTTATGGCGCAATCAGTTAAGCGAATCCCTTCCTCTAGAAGGAGTGAACCCGACCACTTCACGCTGAAGTTCATACTGATCTACGAACCACCCTTCTCTTTGATTTGTCCTTCCTGGCCTCTCTTAAGCCTTTCAACGATCGTTTAGGTAGCCCCCTTAGGACTCTCTTACGCAATTAGTAGGGCACCCTACTCTTTCCTGTAGGAACAAAAAATAGCCGACTAGTCTGTTACACAATCTTATGGTATATCCGGTTTCTTTCCTTTATGCTCGTATCGCTTAACTCCAGCAACATCAACCCATCCCCCGCCCAACTCTTACACAATCAGTTGTGGAGGACTCGGAGAGGTCCCCCTCTTCTGTATATTCTAAGTAACTCGGAGATAGAGCTAGTATTGGACCACGACCTTTACTTTATTTGACAAAACTAACCTCACATAGATTTCTTGCAAGAAATGGGCCGATACAAGACATTCCTACGCGGGAGATAGCCCAAGAGAGTAGATTTGCACGTGGAAGAAATCCATATAATAGTATGGCATAATCTATGATTCAGATACTCAAAAAATTACCAGACAACCTGGAGGCACTTATCTCACCTTGAAATAAAGGAAGGTAGGCAGATATGGAAATCCTAACAAAACCAAACGCACGCCTACTCTCTTATTTAGAACCAGCAAGGCGCTTTGCTCGGTCGGAGATAGAAGGCTACTTCCCTGCCCTGAGAGGAGGTATCGGAGACAAAGACTCGAAAAAAGCCTCTCTTTGTCCCACTTCTGAAATCTAGTGAAAATCTCCCCCTCTCCATGAGTGGAAATGCACTCGATCTGTCCATCCTCATACATTATTCTAGTAAGGCAGCGCTTTCAGGCTAGTATGATGTTTCGGTACATTCTTCCTAGACAGGTTTTCATACCTTAGATGCCCTTCTGTTCTTACTAGTACTTGATTTGACGTGACAGGCCTCACACTCTAGATTCTTCTCGATTGAAATTTCCATAGATAGAATAGAAATTAGGCCATCTCCTCAGAGGCGGCTTCGGCTGCGTCTTTGCCTATTCTCATCTGAGATAGCGTCTCATGACACCCATACCAAAAGAAGTCGTTGACCCAGCTACGATCAGCACTTCCCGCAGAATGAGAAAAGGGCATCCCAGGACAGAGAAGAGTCTTTATTTGAAAATAGGGGTTGGAACCATAAAGAGTAGCATTCGAATTTATGAGTTGGCCCCTAATAGCCCCGCTTCCAGACGGCGTACTCTCGACTTTACGCATTCATTCCTTCATCTCTTCGGGCGGACTCTTGAGATTTCCTCCCAAACCACGAAAGGCGTTGAAAGATAAGAGCCCTACTTTCTTGATCCATCTATGGGGAATCCCCTATTAGGTTAGGCATTGGGGGCCTCCAAAGAAAGACACTCAATCCTTTTCCAAAAGGGAGGACGTTAGTGACTGGAACAAACTACTTCCCTGGGGGGGAATGCCTAAAAGAGGCGACAAAGTCAGATGTCCTATAATCTTCAGCGACTCTTTATATTCCCTCGTGGAACTTTGTTGAGCTTCTGCTGCCTACTCTATCTATTAGCCTCTCATTCTACGCCAAATGCTATTATGGGGGGACCGATAAACCAGACAAGCTGGCTCGAGAGACCTCAACTGGATAGGGAAGAAGCAGAAGAACCCCTCATCTTCGTCTTAACGTCAGATAGTGCCATAGCAGGGACTCCTACTATCATATCAAGGGAGGGGTTACCAGGTGGAGAGCGTGAGCCCATCTATTTACATAGCCCGCTATTTTATTGCCCTACTTCTTTCTTTTCTGGTAGCTAGTCAGTCTATGGGTCTTTGTCGCCAGTCTTTCTTCCTTAGCAGCCGGGAACTACACGAAGACGAGACTCATAGCAGCAGGAGTTGATCTTTACACAGCGGTAGTTGCTCGCCTTAGACCGGAAGACGTCACTCCAGCGGGAACTGCAAAAGAATAGCATGCGCTCGAACAACAGGGATCAATTCATTCAGCAGACCAAGAAGATGAATGAAGAAGATTTGCAATCACATCTGCTCAAGGAACTGTTCTTCTTGAACTCGGTAAAGCAGTTGATGCTTACTTGATTGCTGGTGATTATTACTTGATTGCTGGTGATTATTACTTGATTGCAGTTGAGTATGACTTGATTGCGGGTATTGGCCTCAACCTACTAATAGGAATGTGACCGTCCTCTAGCCCTAGTTGGAACTGCCCTTTCCCGAGAAGAATAGGATACTAGCGGATATAGCTAGTAAATGGAACTCCAACTCCCTCGCTCCTAACTCAACTATGCCCGGATAACCTACTAAAGAACTTCATTCGTTGGCCGAAGCCGGCTCACTTCATTCCTCATAGAGGAGAAAGAGGAAGAACTCTAACTCTTATCTTTACACTTTGTCCTAGAAGCCCGAGACTAGCAACCAATAGGAGAAGAGGACCCTAGCAACAATAGCAAGAGCAGCCCTGCCTGCGAGTAGAAGAACAAGGATACTAGCAGCCGTAGAAGGAGCAGGGTACATTTCCAAGAGGACCCTTCCTTGCTGAGGATGACACCCTTGAACTCAAAGCGGACGTAACAACAGGGTTAACTACTGAGCGAGAACTCTGGGTTTCACTACTGAGCTATAACTCACAGCTGAAGGAACTACTTGACTTGGAGTTA